TGCATGCATCAAAAACACCAAGTTCAGCCAGGTAAATATATTAAAAGGGGACAAATTTTAGCGGACGGCGCCGCTACAGTTGGTGGCGAACTTGCTTTGGGAAAAAACGTATTAGTAGCTTATATGCCATGGGAAGGTTACAATTCTGAAGATGCTGTACTCATTAGTGAGCGTCTAGTCTATGAAGATATTTTTACTTCTTTTCACATACGTAAATATGAAATTCAGACTCATATGACAAGCCATGGTTCTGAAAGAATCACTAATAAAATTCCGCACCTAGAAGCTCATTTACTCCGAAATTTAGACAAAAATGGAATTGTGATCCTGGGATCTTGGGTAGAAACGGGCGATATTTTAGTGGGTAAATTAACGCCTCAAATGGCAAAAGAATCTTCGTATTCTCCGGAAGATAGATTATTACGAGCTATACTTGGCATTCAGGTATCCACCTCAAAGGAAACTTGTCTAAAACTACCTATAGGCGGTAGGGGTCGAGTTATTGATGTGAGATGGATCCAAAAAAAGGGGGGTTCCAGTTATAATCCAGAAACGATTCGTATTTTTATATTACAGAAACGTGAAATTAAAGTAGGCGATAAAGTGGCCGGGAGACATGGAAATAAAGGTATCGTTTCAAAGATTTTGCCTAGACAGGATATGCCTTATTTGCAAGATGGAACACCCGTTGATATGGTCTTCAATCCATTAGGGGTACCTTCACGAATGAATGTAGGACAAATATTTGAATGCTCACTCGGATTAGCGGGAGGTATGCTAAATAGACATTATCGAATAGAACCTTTTGATGAAAGATATGAACAAGAGGCTTCGAGAAAACTAGTATTTTCTGAATTATATGAAGCCAGTAAACAAACATCGAATCCATGGATATTTGAACCCGAGTATCCGGGAAAAAGCAGAATATTTGATGGAAGAACAGGTAATTCTTTGAAACAGCCTGTTATAATGGGAAAACCTTATATCTTGAAATTAATTCATCAAGTTGATGATAAAATACATGGACGTTCCAGTGGATATTATGCACTTGTTACACAACAACCCCTTAGAGGAAGGGCCAAACAGGGAGGACAACGAGTAGGCGAAATGGAGGTTTGGGCCCTAGAAGGATTTGGTGTTGCTCATATCTTACAAGAAATGCTTACTTATAAATCTGATCATATCAAAGCTCGCCAAGAAGTACTCGGAACTATGATCATTGGAGGAACAATACCTAAACCTACGGATGCTCCAGAATCTTTTCGATTGCTCGTTCGAGAACTACGATCTTTGGTTATGGAACTGAATCATTTCCTTGTATCTGAGAAAAACTTACAGATTCATAGAAAGGAAGCTTAATTGGATGGACTTAATCAGAATTTTTATTCTATGATTGATCAATATAAACATCAACAACTCCGAATTGGATTAGTTTCTCCTCAACAAATAAGTGCTTGGGCAAAAAAAATCCTACCTAATGGAGAGATAGTTGGGGAGGTAACAAAACCCTATACTTTTCATTACAAAACCAATAAACCTGAAAAAGATGGATTATTTTGTGAAAGAATTTTTGGACCTATAAAAAGTGGAATTTGTGCTTGTGGAAATTATCGAGTAATCAAGGATAAAAAGGACGACCAAAAATTTTGTGAACAATGCGGAGTAGAATTTATTGATTCTCGGATACGTAGATATCAAATGGGCTATATAAAATTGGCATGCCTAGTAACTCATGTGTGGTATTTGAAACGTCTTCCTAGTTATATCGCGAATCTTTTAGATAAACCTCTTAAAGAATTAGAAGGTCTAGTATATTGCGATGTGTGATTTGATCAAAATCATTATTGTACAGATTCCGAATGAGAAACTGTCATTCCATTCAATTGAATTGGGATGCCCTGAATCTGACATGTCTCTTGGGATGAGTAACATGAAGCTCAGAATTATGGATGTATTGAATACTCCCAATAAAAAAAAAAGGGGGGGCAATTGGTCTAGGGTCGACTCAATAACAAATAAATATGAATTTCTAGCTGTACGTACCTCGTGAAAGAAATAAATGCTTTTTTTTTATTTTGTGGAATTAACTATTCCATCTTTTTTAGAAAGAACTGAAATTATATTCAAATAAGCAAATATATCATGGTTGCAGAAGCCTATCTATCGCATATAGGCTTAAGGACATCATGGCATAACCATCGAGGCGACGTCTGGACCTAAAAGATCAAATGGAATGATACATAGACAAGGAAATCTCTTATGAATTCCAGGATACTCCTTTTTTAGATTCAATTTTAGGAGATTCTCTATTCGAAGGGGGGTAGACTACTCAAGAATTTTACATTTCATTTTTTTCTGTCGTAATTGAGAATTGGATAAATAATAAAAAAAAAAGAATGTATCTAATGAAATGTTGATTAATATTTATTAAGAACTTGAGTAAAGAGTAAACCTTTTATTTTAGATTAGGGGTTTTATAGAGTTTAAAAGTGGAAACCCT